TAAAAAGAAGTGTCTCACTATCGTTGGGGTATGAACCCAAAAGCTTAAATTTAGCTTATCTTTTTGTAATAAGAGTAAGTTTAATCTTACATGATTTACTCTATCAAAGTAACCCTTTTATCAGGCATCTTATTAATAATTAGTTTAAAGGAACAACGCAATTTGACTGTGGAGGAAGCGGTGCAATTCTGCTATTATTAATATAAAAGTTTTATTTTCGGGTTCGGAAAAGTTCATACAGTAGCTTAATTTAAAGCATTAAACTTTTAATTTAAAGATAAGTGAAACTTTTGTGTGATATTTTTTGATGGAAGGAGATGTTTTCCTCGGTGGAAAATTTTATAAAATTTATAATAAAGTATATGTTGATAATTATCTAATTGTCATCTATAAGTACTTTCGATAATAGTACAAAACTGGCTAGATTTCTGGTAATGTCGTACTAGTTGGCAACCAGTGTTAACGTCCGGACTTTTCACTTGGTCTTTCTGGGGATTGTATAGGCTAAAGAGTCCGCAAATGTTTGATTTGTCTTATTGGAAATTAGATAGGCTAAAGAGGCTAGAGGGGAGTAATTGGACCATAATTTTTTATTGTACATATTTTATCGTTCTCGTTTTGTTGTTGGGTTGGTAAGGCTTGCTTTGTTTTGTTATGGTACAAACATATATATTTTTTAAAAAAATATATTTGAAAAGTTGTATTTAAAAGGAATAATTTTTTAGTTTTGAATTTTTGTGAACGTTGAGGTCCGTGTTGTAATTTTAGTTTTTTTGTAAATCTACATGTAAGTTAGTGTTGGTAGTAGGAGAGAATAAAGTAAATTTTATAAAGAGATTCTCAGTAGAAAATTTTGGAAATATACGAAAGTTTTATCCAGATAATTGATTAGGGGTGGACAATGGCGTGCCAGCAGCCGCGGTTATACTTCAGCCTCAAGCTAAAATTTATTTACGAAATTGTGTTTAATAAAATTATTATATTTTTGAAGTTAATTGAATTTACTTGAATTGTAGGGTAGAATCTTTATTCAAGGAAGAGACAATTAAAAAAATTAGACATAGGATTTATTTTTTGGACCAGGATTAGATACCCTGTTACTTTTAATGAAAAGATTTTGGAGTAGTAATATTAATGAAATTTAACGGATTTGGCGGCAAGATAGCCCCTTAGAGGAACCTGCCCTGTAAACGATGAACCACGATGGACTTTACTTTTTTTGGTAATCAGTTTGTATATCGCTGTTGTCAGTTAGATTCTTGAGAATATTTTCGTTCATGAAAAGTTCATTGACTTCAAGTAAAGGTGCAGCTTATAAGAAAGATAGAGGTGGGTTACATTTATAAGAATAAGACGGAGAGGATAATTGAAATAGTCCTTGAAGGTGGATTTAACTGTAAAACTTAATTAGGTTTGGTGAGAGCTCTATCTTGTGTACACACCGCCCGTCGCTCTCTTTTCAAAACGAGATAAGTCGTAACAAGGTAAGTGTAATGGAAATTGTACTTGATGGGAACAAGCTGTTTTAGCGTTTCATTTACACTGAAAAGGTTCTTGTATGTAACAAGGTTCTCAATATAAATTATAGTTTTTATGAAAAAGTTTTAGAAGTATAAAGAATAAAGTAGTGATAACGAAATATATTAAAACTATAGAGAATTAGTACAGTGATGGAAATTATTGAAAAATTATTTTTGAAAGATTTAATAGGAGAGTAGTATTTTTTATGTGAGGTACCTTTTGTATTAGTGGTTATCAAAATTTTATTGGAAAATTTTTTCTCGAAAGTAAAAGATCTAAATTAGTATGCTAGTTTTTGTGTCAAAAAAATTGGATAGACTTTTTTAGGTGTGAGATGCTAATCGTTTTTACTAATATCTAGTAACTTTAGAAAAAAATTTAGTTTGGGTTATAGAGAGTCTTTTTATTTTTAAGGAGTCTTTGTTATAAACTTATATTTTAGGGGATGAGCTCTAAAATAAATTTAAAAGAAAGGATGAGTTTATGTTTTTGATAGGCTTAGAATTTGCCATAAGATAGTGTTATAAGATAGAATAGCAAAAGTAAGATTTAATTTTTCTTTGGGATTTATAAAGTTAATGTAATAATAATATAATTATTGAAAATATGATAGCATGAGTAGATTAGGAAATTTTGGAGAAGATTTAAATACTCCAGGGTTTACAAGATTAAGATTTTTGACAGAAGAACTCGGCAAATAAGATTTCCGAATGTTTAACAAAAACATTTCCTCTTGGAGAAGGGAGGTAAGGCCTGCTCACTGAATTTTGAAGAGCCGCAGTATCCTGACTGTGCTAAGGTAGCATAATCATTAGTCTTTTAATTGGAGACTGGTATGAATGGCTAAACGAGAAATCGGCTTTTTTTGTCATAAAAGTTGAATTTAATTTTTTAGTGAAAAAGCTAAAATTCTTCAGAAAGACGAGAAGACCCTATAGAGTTTTATATTTTTATAAATTTTTTTTTAGTGGATTTTTTTGGAAAAAATTTTTTATAAATATTTTGTTGGGGCGACATTTAGATAAGTGAAACTCTTTATTTTAAAGACTTTATTAAAAGAATGAAATTGATCCTTTATAAGAGATCAAAAGAAAAAATTACCTTAGGGATAACAGCGTAATCTTTTTTGAGAGTTCTAATCGACAAAAAGGTTTGCGACCTCGATGTTGGACTAAAATTTAGACAGGGTGCAGTAGTTCTGTTTTTGGGTCTGTTCGACCCGTAATATTTTACACGATCTGAGTTCAGACCGGCGTAAGCCAGGTTGGTTTCTATCTTCTGATTTTGTTGTATCAGCTTAGTACGAAAGGATTGGCTGGTTGTAAAGGTTATAGGAGGAAGAGGATTATTAAAATTCTATATAAATTTGGCAGAGAAATGTAGTAGACTTAGAATCTAAAAATGGGAATTAAAGCTTCTCAATTTATATTGATACTTATTATTCATTATGTTTTGTTGTTGGTTTGCGTGTTAATTTCTGTGGCTTTTTTAACCCTTTTGGAACGAAAGGTTTTAGGTTATATCCAAATTCGGAAGGGTCCTAATAAAGTTGGGTTAAGAGGTATTTTACAGCCCTTTTCTGATGCTATTAAGCTTTTTTCTAAGGAACAGACTTGGTCTTTGGTCTCTAATTATTTATTATATTTTTTTTCTCCGGTTTTTATATTTTTTATGTCTTTGTTTTTGTGAGTGATAATGCCTTTTGGGACTGGATTTTATGATTTTGAGTTTGGTTTCTTTTTCTTTTTGTGTGTTTTGAGTCTTGGTGTTTATCCTTTGATAATTGCTGGTTGGTCTTCTAATTCTAAGTATGCTTTATTAGGAGGTTTACGAGCTGTAGCTCAGACTATTTCTTATGAAGTAAGTTTGGCTTTAGTTTTGCTTTCTTTTATTGTACTAGTTGGAGAGTATAGATTAGATGATTTTGTGGAATTTCAAAGTTCTTTTTATTTAATTTTTTTCTTTTATCTTTTGTCTCTTGTCTGGGTGGTTTCTTGTTTAGCGGAAATAAATCGAACCCCGTTCGATTTTGCTGAGGGGGAGTCAGAGCTGGTTTCTGGATTTAATGTAGAATATAGAGCTGGAGGATTTGCTTTATTGTTTTTGGGTGAGTATTCTATAATTATTTTGATAAGAACTGTAATGGTGATTTTATTTTTAGGGGGTAGTTTGAATCTTATGTTTTTTTTGAAAGTCGGTTTGTTTATTACTCTGGTTTTGTGATTGCGAGGTACATTCCCCCGTTATCGATATGATAAATTAATAGGTTTAGCTTGAAAGAGTATCCTACCTTTTACTTTGCATTGCTTGTTTATGTATATGGGATTTAAAGTTTTATTGGAAACTTTTTTGTAGGAGTTTTTTGGACAGTATTTTCTAAATATTGTGCATTTAAAAGGGAGAAATTCTCGTATTTAGATTTACAATCTAACGCTTATAACCTCGGCCACCTTTTAAAGGTTAAGTGAAAACTTGGTAGTAACTCCATTTTTGCAAAATGGTATTTTTCTTAAAATATATCACTAAACTGTTAGAAGATTCGAACTTCTATAAAATGCTTTCAAAGCACCTGCTTACCCGTCAGCCAAACAGCTTATAAAATTGGTTTAACGGTTGATGAATTCTTTGATGTTTGAAAACATCACTCCATAAGTTGAACGGTTATTTTTCTATAATTTTGTCTCATAATAGATTGGCTAAAGGACAGGTGAGGAAAAATGAGAAGTAGAGTAAAGTCAGTAGTTGACCAATAATAATATAAGGGTCTTCTACTGGTATGCCTCCAATTCAGGTTAGGAGAATGGCTGTACTAATATAAGACCAGAATAGGAGTTTAGAAATTGGGTAAAATGTTAGGCATCGGAAGTTTCTTTTTTGTGATAATGGAAGAATGGCAATAATGAGAATGGATATAACTAGAGCTAGTACTCCTCCTAGCTTGTTTGGGATGGAACGGAGAATGGCATACGCAAATAGGTAGTATCACTCTGGTTTGATGTGTTCTGGGGTTACTAGGGGATTGGCTGGGATAAAATTTTCTGGGTCACCTAGGAGGTAAGGGGCCCAGAGTGTAATAAGGAGAAGAAAGAAGAATAAGATTATAAACCCGAAGATGTCTTTAAAGGTAAAGTAGGGATGGAACGGAATTTTATCTATATTTCCGTTTAGTCCTAGGGGGTTATTGGAACCTGTTTGGTGAAGGAAGAGAAGGTGAATAACGGCCATACCTAGGATTAAGAATGGGACTAAAAAATGTAGAGCGAAGAATCGAGTAAGGGTGGCGTTATCAACGGCGAATCCTCCCCATATTCATTCAACTAGTCTTGGTCCGATATACGGGATAGCTGAAAATAGATTAGTAATAACTGTGGCTCCTCAAAATGATATTTGTCCTCATGGTAAAACGTAACCGATAAATGCTGCAGCTATGGTTAAGAATAAGATTATAATACCTGTTATTCATGTGTGAAATATTTTGTAGGATCCATAGTAAATTCCTCGTGAAACATGAAGGTAGATACAAATGAAGAAAAATGATGCACCGTTAGCGTGGAGAGTTCGAATTAGCCATCCTCTGTTTACATCTCGCATGATATGTACGACAGAGGAAAATGCTAGACTAATATCTGAAGCAAAATGTATGGCTAGGAATAAACCTGTAACGATTTGGATACCTAAACATAGGCCGAGGAGGGAACCGAAGTTTCATATGTAGGAGATATTAGAGGGAGATGGAAGGTCAATTAAGGCACCATTTATAATTTTGATGAGGGGATGACTTTTTCGGATAGGTTTTGACATTAAATAATTCGGAGAGGTCCTTGATTTATTTTTCTGATTTTTACTACTGTGAGAAGTGTAAGAATAATGTAGCATGCTATTAGTAAAGTAATAGGTATAATGGAGAAGGAGAAGGGTTTAAAAATTGTAAGGTTGGAAAATTGTTCTTTAGGCAAGGAAATACTTTCTGGCGTAAGGCTTTGTTTTGGTTTGGTTAAAAAGAATCTTAGGGCGGGGGCGATCACTAGAGGGAAAAGTATTTTTAGATTTGGTTTGAATATTTCGTTTGAGGCAATATTGGATATGTACGTAAATAGAATTAATATACCTCCTAGAAACACTAGAATTAGTGTGTAGGAGAATCATGGGAATTGAGTTACTGAGTACATAAATATAGAGATAAGAACGGTTTGTAAAATGAGAATAAAGATTATGGCGAGAGGATGAAACATAAAAAGGAAGATTAGGTTTACAAAAAATATGGTAATAATTGTGAAAGTAATCATAGCCTAAGAGGTAAAGTCCTTTTTCTGATTTACAAGACCAGTATTTTATATAAATTACATAGACAGAAAATAGTTTAAGGGAAAATTTAGGTTTTGGAAATCTAGGATGCTGTAAAGTTTTTCTGAGTGATAACTTTTTTTTATACTTTGCCCATGTTTTTGTTTTTGGTAGGATTTTGAATTTATGTTTCTAAACGGAAGCATTTGATGAATATGTTGATTAGTTTAGAATATATTGTGTTGTCTGTTTTTTTATTAATTATAATAGTTACTTTTATTACGGGTCTAGAAACTTATCTAAGACTTATTTTTTTAGTTGCTTCTGTTTGTGAGGGAAGCTTGGGGGTTGGAATTATAGTTGGTATGGTCCGTTCTCACGGTTCTGACTATATTACTAGTTTCAGAGTTTTAAGATGCTAAAGTTTTTTTTTCTTATATCAGGTCTTTTATTTATATCTTTTTTTGGAGAGTTTTTAGTTTATTTTCCTTATTTTGTTTTTTTATCTTTGGGGTGGTTAATATTTTATGGAAGAAGTTACATTAGTTTGTCATTCTTAGGTTTAGATACTTTGAGATGGTTTTTGGTTCTTTTAACTTTTTGAATTATTATATTAATACATCTTTCTAGATATGGTTATAAATTGTATAATTTTTATTACCAGAAATTTTGTTTCATCTTGATTTTAATAATAATTTTATTGTTTTTAACTTTTGGAACTTTAGATATATTGTCTTTTTATATTTTTTTTGAGGGTTCTCTAATTCCTATTTATTTGTTAATTATGGGTTGGGGATATCAGCCTGAACGTTTACAGGCTGGTATTTATTTATTACTGTATACTATTTTTGCTTCTTTGCCTTTGTTGATTTCTATTATTTTTTTGGGACAGTTTTTAGGGGGTTATAATTTCTCTTTATTGAGTGTATATTTTAATTCTTATTCTTTTATGAGTTTTTGATTCTTCTTTTCTATTTTTGCTTTTTTGGTAAAGTTGCCTGCCTTTTATGTTCATTTGTGGTTGCCAAAGGCTCATGTGGAGGCTCCGGTAGCAGGGTCTATGATGCTAGCTGGGGTTTTACTAAAGCTTGGGTGTTATGGAATGATACGGCTAATAGGATTCTTTGAGGGTAAGGTAGATTTTTTAAGAAGAATTTTAGTGTCTTTGGGTTTATTGGGTGGTTTGATGGTAAGTTTTATTTGTTTGCGCCAGGTAGATTTGAAGGCTTTGATTGCTTATTCTTCAGTTAGACATATAGGACTGGCGTTAGGAGGCTTAGGGAGTTGAGGTCTGTGGGGTTATAGATCTTGTTTATACACTTGTGTAGCTCATGGGCTATGTTCCTCTGGTCTCTTTTTTCTTTCTGGTGTGGTTTATGAACGTAGTGGATCTCGTAGAATTTTAATTAATAAGGGTTTACTAGAGATAATACCTAGAGTATCTTTTTGGTGGTTTATGTATTGTATTGGTAATATGGCGGCTCCTGTTGTTTTAAATTTGGTTGGAGAATTAGGGTTAATTGGAAGAATTTTAAGATTTAGTTTTTTTTCTATGTTATTTCTAATATTTTTTTCTTTTATGGGGGCATGTTATAGTTTATATTTGTTTTCTTCGACTCAGCATGGGATAAACTTTTCTGGTATTCGTTCCTTGTCAGATGGCTTAGTACGAGAATATTTAATTCTTCTGTTACATTTTTATCCTTTGTTTTTTTTAATTTTGGAGGTTGATATAATGACTTTTTGTTCAAATAGTTTAATAAAAATTTGAGTTTGTGGTACTTGAGATGTAATTTTTTACTTTGGACTATGTTTGTTTTAAGAATATGAAATTTGATTTTTATGTTTTTTTTTACTTTTTCTTTTTTATTGTTTTTTTTAGGTCTGTTTATACTAAGAACATCTTTGAGAGTTTATTTGGATTGAAGAATTTTTTCTTGGGGGGGAACTGATGTAAATTTTGTTTTTTTGTTTGATTGGGTGTCTTTTATATTTCTTTCTTTTGTTCTTTTTATTTCTGGGAGAGTTTTCTATTATTCTGGGGAGTATATAGAAGGAGAAATTAATAAATCTCGTTTTATTTATTTGTTGGCTGGTTTTGTAGGTTCTATAGGGCTTTTAATCTTGAGCCCGAATTTAATTAGAATTCTTTTAGGTTGAGATGGTTTAGGTTTAGTCTCTTATTGTTTAGTGATTTTTTACCAGAATTATAAATCTTTGAATGCTGGGACTTTAACGGTTTTGTCAAATCGTGTGGGAGATGTATTAATTTTGTTGGGTATTGCTTACATAATTAATTTTGGTGATTGAAGTTTTGTGGCTTGAATGGGAGAAAGAAAGAGAATAGTGTTAGTTGGGATTCTGATTTTATTGGCTTCTCTAACTAAGAGAGCTCAAATTCCTTTTTCTGCTTGGCTTCCTGCGGCTATGGCTGCTCCAACTCCTGTTTCTTCACTGGTTCATTCTTCGACTTTAGTAACCGCCGGAATTTATTTGGTGATTCGTCTTGGTTGGGTTTATGATTTTTGAATAAGTGATCTTTTGATGATTCTTTCTGTTTTAACTATGTTCATAGCCGGTTTGGGGGCTTGTTTTGAGTTTGATTTAAAGAAAATTATTGCTTTGTCAACATTAAGACAACTTGGACTGATAATGTATAGATTATCTTTAGGTTTGGTAAAAGTTGCTTTGTTTCATCTTCTTATACATGCTTTGTTCAAGGCTTTGCTTTTTATAAGAGCTGGTTGTATTATCCATGGTTTTAAGGGTTGGCAGGATATTCGAATAATAGGGAACATAATGGTTTCTTTGCCTTTTATTAGTTCTTGTTTTGTGGTTTCTAATTTGGCTTTGGCTGGTATACCTTTTTTGGCAGGGTTTTATTCTAAGGATTTAATTCTAGAACTTTCTTTGATAGAAGAATTGAATATTTTAAGTTTATTTATGTTGTTTTTTTCTACTGGTTTGACTGTGGCTTATACATTTCGTTTAATTTATTATATGGTTCGTCGTGATTATGTTTTGGGAGGATCCGGAAATTTAAGAGACGGTTGAGGTGTAATAGTGAAATCTTGTAGAGGCTTGGTTTTTTTTTCTATTTTTTTTGGCGCTTTAATGTCTTGAACTGTAATAGACAGAGAGTGTATCGTTTTACCTTACGTTTTAAAAAATTTAACTTTAACGGTTTGTATTTTAGGGGCATTTTTTGGATTTTTTATAGCTCAGTCGTCCTTTTATACAACTAAGTTAAAGTTTTCTTTTTTGGTTTGATTTAGAGGTTCAATATGGTTTTTGCCTTACTTATCATCTCAGCCCATAACTTATTTTCCTTTAAAATTAGGGTCAGAAATTATAAGAATAGGTGATTTGGGGTGACTGGAACTTCTAGGGGGACAAGGTTTAAGAGGTTATATCCAGAAAACTTCGTCTGTAATTCAGCTTTGAGGGATAAGTTCATTAAAGGTTTTTATCTTATTGATTTGAATTTTAGTTTGTTTTTTAATGTTTTTTTAGATTAAAATAGCTCAAGGAAGAGTATTGCATTGAAGCTGCAAAGGTGACTGAATTGTCTTTTAATATGTATAAAAATTAGAAAGAAAATGTTACAAGGAATGCAAGGCTCATAGTTAGCAGCTACGAGAGTGGTCATTTTCTTTATCTCGAGAAAAAGAATTTCTTCTCTTCAACGAAAATGAAGTGTGTTAAATACACTATCGGGATTAAAGTAGGACAAAATAAATTATCAACTTTTGATTGCAGGTCAAATATTTAAAAAACTTCTACTTTCTTAATTAAAGTTTACACTTATCTAATCATTAACAGTGATTTTGCTTTTGTTAGCTATAATTAAGAGAACAAGGGTCATAGACCAAGGACCGGGTCGAAACCGATAGCGATTTTTCGCTTCTTGTCCAAGTAATTCAGTCTAGTGTTTTTTCTTTTCATTCGTAAAATAGCCCAAGAGTAACGGCAAAGAGAAAGAGTCCACCAGCTCTTATCCAGATAAGAGGGGGAGTGGAGTTAGAGATGATACCTAAGGGAAGTAAAATGGAGATTTCGATGTCAAAAATAAGAAAGACAATAGCAATGAGGAAGAAACGAATAGAAAATGGGATTCGTGATGTGTTTTTAGGGTCAAAACCGCATTCAAAGGGGGATGCTTTTTCTCGATCAAGAATTGTTTTTTTTGAGAATAGAGTGGAAACAAGAATAAGGAGAGAGCTGATTGCAACGGAAATTGTGAATCTTGTCAATAGGAGTTTAATTGCTTAATCCATGGCTTGTTGGTCCTACAGATTGGAAGTCTATAATACTTTATATACTAATTAAGCATCCTCCTCATCAGTAAATTGATACGTAAAGGAAAAGTCAAACTACGTCTACAAAATGTCAGTATCATGCTGCGGCTTCGAATCCAAAGTGATGGGTGGCTGAGAAGTGGAATTTTATTATACGATAAAGACAAATAGTGAGAAATGTGGATCCAATAATGACGTGAAGGCCATGGAATCCTGTAGCTACAAAGAAGGTGGATCCGTAAACGGCTTCGGCGATTGAGAATGGGGCTTCTATGTATTCGTAGGCTTGGAGAAGAGTAAAGTAAACTCCTAAAATAATGGTAATGGTTAGAGCTTGGGTAGCCTGTGTATGGTTGCCGTTTATTAAAGCGTGATGAGACCATGTAATAGTAACTCCGGAAGCAAGGAGAATCGCTGTATTGAGTAAGGGAATTTGAAATGGGTTAAAAGGAACAATGCCTGCTGGAGGTCATTGTGTTCCAATTTCGATTGAGGGAGCTAGGCTAGCATGAAAGAAAGCTCAAAAAAAAGAGAGAAAAAAGAATACTTCAGAAACAATAAAAAGAATTATACCTCATCGTAAGTTTGTAATGACTGATGAGTTATGTAAACCTTGGAGGGTTCCTTCTCGAGCGATATCTCGTCATCATTGGTATGAAGATAGAATAAGAATAAATAGACCTAAAAGGAGAATAGAAAGGGAGTTGTAGTGGAATCAGTAGGAAAGTCCGGACGTTAAAGTTAGTGCTCCAATAGAAGCTGTTAGAGGTCAGGGGCTTATATCAACTAGATGAAATGGGTGATGGGAGTGAGTTGTCATTGTTAAACTTCTCTAGCATAAAGGGTAGAGAGAGTAGCGAAAACGTAAGCTTGAATTACTGCTACAGCAGCTTCTAAGGTTATGAGGGCGAATTGGGCTATAGTAACTGTGATAATAATCAGAATACTATTATTTACTATGCTTTCACCAAGAAGAATTAGAAGAAGGTGACCAGCGGTGAGATTAGCGGCTAATCGTACTGAAAGGGTAATTGGTCGAATGATGTTTCTGATGGTTTCAATTAATACTATGAACGGTATAAGGACGATAGGGGTTCCAAGAGGAACAAGGTGGGCAAATATATGGTTTGTGTTATTAATTCACCCGTAAAGTATAAAAATGAGTCAAATGGTGAGGGCTATGGATAAAGTTATTGCGATATGTGCTGTTCTTGTAAAAGTGTAGGGTATTAAACCGAAAACATTATTAATTAGAATAAATAGGAAGAGGACATTAAAAAGAATAATATTTTTGTATCTTTTAAATAAGGGAATAAATTCTTTTGTGATATAAGAGGTTAATTCTGTATAAATTATATAAGATTTGGAACTTCTTGTTCAATAAAGAGGAAAGAAAACAGAAAGGAATAGGAATATTGCTATTCAGTTTAATTGAAGAGAGAATGTAGCGGATATGGGGTCAAAAGATGAGAATAGGTTTGTTATCATATTCAAATTGAAGAGATTTTTTCTTTATGTTCTTTTTGAGATTCGGGGGTTAAAGGTGAATTCCCAAAGTAAACTATAGCTAGAAGAGTGATTATAAGAGAAAAGGTTATGAATATAATTAATGCTCATATAATGGGCGATATGTGAGGAATAGAAAATTACTAGGGAAGTTACTTTAGCTTGACAAGCTAATATTATATTATTAACTAAATTTTCTTACTCAAAATTATTAATTCAGTTTAAGAAGGAGTTTATGGAAATTCTTTCAACAACAATAGGTATAAAGCTGTGATTAGCTCCGCAGATTTCGGAACATTGGCCGAAAAATAACCCTGGACGATTTACTAAAAATGTTAGTTGATTAAGTCGTCCTGGAATTGCATCTGCTTTCACTCTTAGAGAGGGAACAGTTCAAGAGTGAATAACGTCTGTAGAGGAAACTAGGATTCGGACATAAGTGTTTATAGGGACTACTATACGGTTATCAACTTCGATGAGCCGGAATTCTTCATCTTTGAGGTCTTTTGTAGGAATTATGTAAGAATCAAATTCAATATCTAAAAAGTCTGAGTATTCATATGATCAGTACCACTGATGTCCTATAGATTTAATTGTAAGGGACGGATTATCGTACTCGTCTAAGAGGTAAAGAAGGTGAAGGGAGGGAAGAGCAATAAAAATTAGCAGGAGAGCTGGGACTACTGTTCAAATAACTTCAATAAGATGTCCTTCAAGCAGGAATCGGTCGATGAACTTGTTTCTAAACATTGTCAGAATAATATAAGCAACAAGGGTGGTAACTAATGTAAGGACTAATATTGTGTGATCGTGAAATATAATTAGTTCTTCTATTAATGGAGAAGCTCTATCTTGGAAATTGAGTTGTGATCATGTTGACATTGTTTTCTGAAAAAAGGGTTTAAACCTTTTTAGATAGATCTTAAATCTATAGCACTAATCTGCCATATCAGAATTTATCGAATAGTAAATTGAGGGAGTTCATCATAACTGTGGAAATGGGGAGGAGTTGTGTGGGCTCATTCTAAGTTGGATGAGAGATTAGGGCTGAAAACTGTAGGTCGTTGGGCTACTATAGCTTCTCATACAATATAAACAAATCCTAGGGTTCTAATTAAGGAAAGTGTGGAACCAACAGAAGAAACAACGTTTCACGTGGTGAAAGCATCCGGGTAGTCTGAGTATCGTCGTGGTATACCAGCAAGACCAAGAAAGTGTTGTGGAAAGAAAGTTACATTAACTCCTACGAACATGGAACCGAAGTGAATTTTTAATCACTTAGGTTTTATAGTAATACCTGTAAGAAGGGGGAATCAGTAAACTGCTCCTGCTATGATGCCAAATACTGCTCCTATAGAAAGGACGTAGTGGAAGTGGGCTACTACATAGTAGGTATCGTGTAAGACGATGTCTAAAGATGAATTTGCTAGTACTACTCCTGTTACTCCCCCGACTGTAAATAAGAAGAGAAACCCAAGAGCTCAGAGGAGAGGAGGACTGTAGGAGAATTGAGAGCCATGGAGTGTTCCTAGTCAACTGAATACTTTAATCCCGGTTGGGACCGCAATAATTATAGTAGCGGATGTAAAGTAAGCTCGAGTGTCAACGTCTATACCTACTGTGAACATGTGGTGGGCTCAGACTACAAATCCTAAGATTCCAATTGCGATTATTGCATAAATTATTCCTAATGTCCCAAAGGATTCTTTTTTACCGCTTTCTCTTGCTACAATGTGTGAAATTATACCAAAAGCTGGTAAAATTAAAATGTAGACTTCAGGGTGTCCGAAGAATCAGAATAAGTGTTGATAAAGAATAGGATCACCCCCTCCTGTTGGATCAAAGAAGGATGTGTTTAAGTTTCGATCAGTAAGAAGTATTGTAATAGCTCCAGCCAGAACCGGAAGAGAAAGGAGGAGAAGAATAACTGTAATAAAGACACTTCAGACAAATAATGGAAGCCGGTCAAAGGTTAAGGTTTCTGCTCGTATATTAATAACTGTAGACATGAAATTAATAGCTCCAAGAATTGAGGAGGCACCGGCTAAATGAAGAGAGAAGATTGATAAATCAACCGAAGCTCCTGAATGAGCAATATTACTAGAAAGAGGGGGATAAACGGTTCATCCTGTTCCTGCACCGGCTTCTACTAGTGATCCTCTAATTAGTAGTATGAGAGCTGGAGGGAGAAGTCAAAATCTCATGTTATTTAGTCGTGGAAAGGCCATATCGGGTGCACCTAGTATTAAAGGAAGAAGTCAGTTTCCAAATCCTCCAATTATGATAGGCATAACCATAAAGAAAATTATAATGAATGCGTGGGCTGTGACAATCACATTGTAAATTTGATCATCCCCAATTAGTCTTCCGGGTTGTCCGAGTTCTGCTCGAATAAGGACACTTAAAGCTGTTCCGACTATGGCGGATCATGCTCCGAAAATTAAGTATAAAGTTCCAATGTCTTTGTGATTAGTAGAAAATAATCATTGTCGCGATTGAAAGGTTAATGTTTGGGTGCAGATCCCAATTATAGCTTTGAAGGCTATAGGTTTTTTTAACCTAAAACATTAAAGTGTAATTAATCTTATAGGAATAATACCTAAAAGAGAAAGGAGGGTGAAAATTCTTAGGATAGAGAAATTTTTTTTGAATTTATTTTTTTGGAATCAAGCTATACTTTGGAGGTAGAGGGTAAACGTTCTAAAACATAGTCGTGTGTAGAAATATAAAGTGATTAGTCTTGATGAAATAAGGATGATAAGAATTGGAAAACTTCTTTTTAGTGTTATCATGGCAATTCATTTAGGTAAGAAACCTAAGAGAGGGGGTAAGCCTCCTAGTGAGAGAAGATTAATGAAAATAATTATTTTTTCATTTATATTTTGGATTATGGAGAGCTGGGAGAAGTAATTTAATCTAAAAAATCAGAAAGAGAAACAGAGGATAAATCTTGTGAGACAGTATAGGACGAAATAGATGATTCAAAAACTAGAGTTTAGGAATATTATTCTTCCAATCCAGCCTAAGTGGGAAATAGATGAAAAGGCCAAGATTTTTCGTATGGAGGTTTGGTTAAATCCTGAGATGGCTCCAGTCACAGCGGATACAAGAGCTAAAACAAGTAAACTTTTTGCGTGGAAGAGGAGTGATAAAATAACTAAAGGGGAAATTTTTTGTCAAGTTAATAGTAAAAGGGAATTAATCCAGTTTATTCCTTCAAGGACTTCTGGGAATCAGAAATGAAATGGGGCTATTCCAAGTTTTGTGCAGAGTGCTAAAGTGATGATGATATTAGGAGAGAGTACGAAAATATTACCTCTAAAAATGAAAAAGAATATAGAACTAAAAATAACTAAGGAAGAGGCAATGGCTTGAACCAGAAAGTATTTAATAGCGGCCTCTCTACTTTTTTTATTACTTTCAAGATTAATAATTAGGGGAATAAAAGACATGAGGTTGATTTCTAGACCTATTCATATTCCAAAAAGGGATGATGAAGAAACTGAGATGAAAGTCCCAAGAACAAGAAAAAATATATAAATTACTGGTGGGAAATAAAGATTCAT